GTATTTCAAATACTTCGTACAGTGCCCAATAAATTATTGGGTGTTCTTTTAATGGTTTCAGTACCCGCGGGATTATTAACAGTACCCTTTTTAGAGAACGTTAATAAATTCCAAAATCCGTTTCGCCGTCCAGTAGCGACAACCGTCTTTTTGATTGGTACCGCAGTCGCCCTTTGGTTGGGTATTGGTGCAACATTACCTATTGATAAATCCCTAACTTTAGGTCTTTTTTAATTTAATTGTGAGATAACACGGCGTGTGTATCTAGGGAATAGTCGCTTCAAGGCGAATTATCCCTAGATACATCTATTCAATAAAATTTGAAATTTCTTTCGAATATATGAATTGGGCTACATATTCAAAACCTATTTTCATCTTAAAAAAGACGAAAAAATTTCAATAGATTTAAAACTTCTTTTTTGGTAAATCAATTGTGAAATGTTTTTCTAGACTGCCCAATATCTGTTTAAAATCTTCGAGGTTAAAATGTTCAATTTTCATAAGATCTTCTTGACTGTTATTCAAAAGGTCCAATAATGTATATATATTGGACCTCTTGAGGCAATTATAGACCCTGGGAGACAATTCGAATTGATCAATAAAAATCGATTTCAATGCTATTTTTTTTTTGTTTTTTCTAAGTTTATCCAATTTCTCGTGAAAAGTAAAAGGGGATAAAGGAATCGTGTGTTCATTGTCTTCGAAAAGTAAGTTTTCTTCTTCCTTATGTAAAAAGGGAATAAATAAATCAATCAAATTCCGGGAGGCTTCGTGAAGTGCTTCTTTCGGAGTTAAACTCCCATTTGTCCAGATTTCTAGAAACAGTATTTCTTGTTTTTCATTCCCATTCCCATAGGAATGAATACTATGATTTACGTTCCGAACAGGCATGAATACAGCATCTATAGGATAACTTCCATCTTGAAAGTTATGTGGCATTTTTAGAAGATATCCACGATTTCTCTCAATTTCTAATCCAATACACAAATTAACCGGTTCTGTCAAGCTAGCTATATGTTGTATATTGTCGACGATTTCTACATAAGGCGGTAAGATGATATCTTGAGCAGTTACATATCCAGGACCTCTGACACAAATAGACGCGTCACAAGTTCCATATAGATTACTTCTCAATACAATTTCTTTCAAATTCATTAAAATTTCGTGTACCGATTCTTGAATACCCGTTATAGTAGCATATTCATGGGGGACGTTCTGAAATTTTACACGTGTGATACATGTTCCTTCTATTTCTCCAAGCAAAGCTCTTCGCATTGCAATGCCTATTGTGTCGGCTTGGCCTTTCATAAGTGGAGACAGAATAAAGCGCCCATAATAAAAACGTTTACTATCTGCTCTTGATTCAACACACTTCCACTGGAGTGTCCGAGTAGATACTGTTACTTTCTCTCGAACCATAGTAATATTATTTTATTTGATTGAATTATTTATTTCTCTTGTTTCTTTTGAAATTTATTTATTGTTCATTTCTACACACGTCTTTTTTTCGGAGGTCTGCAGCCATTATGTGGCATAGGGGTTACATCCCGTACAAAAGTTAATAGTATCCCACTTCTACGAATAGCTCGTAATGCTGCGTCTCTTCCTAGACCGGGACCCTTTATCATGACTTCTGCTCGTTGCATACCTTGATCGACAACTGTACGAATAGCATTTGCTGCTGCAGTTTGAGCAGCAAAGGGTGTCCCTCTTCTAGTACCCTTGAATCCACAAGTACCGGCCGAAGACCAGGAAACCACCCGACCCCGTACATCTGTAACCGTGACAATGGTATTATTGAAACTTGCTTGAACATGAATAACTCCTTTTGGTATTCTACGTGCACTCTTACGTGAACCAATACGTACATTCCTACGCGAACCAGTCCTCGGTATAGCTTTTGCCATATTGTATCATCTCATAAATATGAGTCAGAAATATATGGATATATCCATTTCATGCCAAAAAAGATTCTTTATTTGCACATTGAGCCCTTTATAGTGATAGTAAGTATAGTGATAGTAAGTCTGATTAGCCTTGTCTTTGTTTATGTCTCGGGTTGGAACAAATTACTATAATGCGTCCCCGCCTGCGGATTAGTCGACATTTTTCACAAATTTTACGAACTGAAGCTCTTATTTTCATATTTGTTATTCCTTATCTTAATTCTGAATCTATTTTATTGGTAGAAAATAAGTTTCTTGAAATTTTTTATCTCGAATAGTATTGACTAAAAACCACCTAATCTTTCGAATCCTTGTTTCGGAGTCGATAAATTATACGTCCTCTGGTTGAATCATAACGACTTACTTCAATTTTTACTTTATCTCCCGTGAGTATCCGTATAAAACTACGTCGGATCTTTCCTGAAACATAACCTAGAATCAGATCTTGATTATCTAACCGAACTCGGAACATGCCGTTGGGAAGCGATTCAGTAATTAAACCTTCATGGATCCATTTTTGTTCTTTCATTTCAGGTCAAGCCTCCTTGAAGTATCAACTAAGGGAGGATAAACGACATTAGATAACTCATCCCCTTGCTTTTTTTTTTTACAAACAGGAAGAGATTTTGGATCCCATTTAGATCTTAAAAGGATTACCATATATAACACAAAATTTCTCCGCCGATTCCTTCTAGTCGAGCCTCCCGGTCTGTCATTATACCTCTCGAGGTAGAAAGAATTACAATCCCCATCCCACCTAAAATTCTAGGAATTCGTTGAGAGTTAGAATAGATTCGTAGACCGGGTCGACTGATCCGTTTTAAATTTAAAAAATTTCTATAGGGTCTTTTCCTATTCCTTCTATGTCGCAGGGTTAAAACCAAAAAAGAGTTGTTTTTTGCTCGATGTTTTCTGACGTTTTCGATAAAACCTTCTCGGAAAAGTATTTTAACAATATTTTCGGTAATATTAGTAGATGCTATCCGAACAACTCTTTTTCTATCCATATCAGCATTTCGTATAGAGGTTATTATCTCAGCAATAGTGTCTCTACCCATGATAAACTAAAATTATTGGTTTCTCAAAATTGGATATAATCAACATGTTTTTCTTGTTTTTATTGGTTTATGAATATGAATTTTTCAAGATATATGCGTGAGACACAATCTACGAATTAATCTAGTTCTTAATCAATTAATCTAATTCTTTTAAATACCTCAAAGATATTACGATCTCATTTTATTTTATAATAGCTCGGGAGCTTATAATACCTCGGGAGCTAATGAAACTATTTTAGTAAAATTTAATTGTCTCAATTCCCGGGGGATTGCACCAAAAATTCGAGTTCCTTTTGGATTTCCTTCTTGATCAATCACAACTGCAGCATTGTCATCATATCGTATTATCATGCCGCTGTCACGTTTAAGTTCTTTACAGGTACGAACAATTACAGCCCTGACTACTTCTGATTTTTCTAGGGGCATGTTTGGTACTGCTTCTTTGATCACAGCAACAATAACGTCACCAATATGAGCATATCGACGATTACTAGCCCCTATAATTCGAATACACATCAATTCTCGAGCCCCGCTGTTATCCGCTACATTTAAATGGGTCTGAGGTTGAATCATATCAATTTTTTAGTCTATTCTTTGGATGAAGAAAATAAAAGAAATATTGTTTGTCTAAAAAAAGAAACCTGCGGTTTTGTTTCATCCCAAGACCCATTTCTGCCGGTTCTACATTTTTATGCCAAAATAATAAATTGAGTTCGTATAGGCATTTTGGATGCTGCTATTAAAATAGCCCGTCTGGCTATATTTTCGGTTACTCCACCCATTTCATATAGTATTCGTCCCGGTTTAACAACAGCTACCCAATATTCAGGGGATCCTTTCCCCGAACCCATACGTGTTTCGGCCGGTCTTACTGTAACTGGTTTATCTGGAAATATACGGACCCATATTTTTCCACCACGACGTGCATTTCGTGTCATTGCTCGCCGACCTGCTTCGATTTGTCTAGATGTGATCCAAGCGGGTTCAAGTGCTTGAAGCGCATATTTACCGAAACAAATATGATTACCTCGATAAGATATTCCCTTCATTCTTCCTCTATGTTGTTTACGGAATCTAGTTCTTTTGGGGTTATAGTTGATAGTTGTTTCGGAATTCCATCTCTACTACAGAACTGGACGTGAGAGTTTCTTCTCATCCGGCTCCTCGCGAATAAAAGGATTCAAAATGGAATTTCAATTCATTTGAATAGTTATAGTAGAACATTTTTATAAACAATTTTCTAAAAAATTGTTTTTTTTCTAACGTTTTAATAAATCTTTATTTTCTTTTGTCCTTTATCCAAGTTTACTAATTCAAAAAAAGAGAAAGTTTTCGCGGGCGAATATTTACTCTTGCAATCTCCATTTCAGTCGTAGTATTTATTCGTGACTTCTTCGAATAGATGAATTGATTTGCGGTTCATTTCGCCATCCCAACTAGTGAATCAGTAAGATTCAGTTGTTTAATCAAAATCTTTTGTATTCACAGGTTTCATCGTTCCCACCGCTTCGTACTTAATGGTTAGGTCAGAATTCTACAATGGAGCCCACAATCCAATTTATTCTTGAGTCAATCTTCTTAGTCTTTATTGACTCGAAGCTCGTGATTTTTTTCTTCTATTACGTAGATTCATTTAATATTTCATTATGGATGAATCAATTAGTATTGATGCTTTATTACACTGTCTTTTATGAGATGACTCGTAGACCTTACATATTGGAATTCTATATCATTTATATTTTTTTCTCTCTTTTCTCTCATCCTTCCATCCACCCCAATTCTATTCTGTATTTTGCTTTAAACTTAGAATGAAAGTTTATTCAAAAAAATTTCAGTTGTTACAAAGATATGACCGATTTAGCATATCTTGACTGGTTCTTTAGATTCAGATAATACGAAGTGATGAGTTGGTTTTCAGACAGACTACTGGGCTGGTGTTTTTTAATCCTAACCCTAACAAAAACCAACGAGTCACACACTAAGCATAGCAATTATA